ATTATAACAAATAAAAAAAAAATAGTTAGAATAAAATAGTGTTCTTATTCGAAACGCCTTGTGATCTTCAACCAATTTTGCGCTTCAATATAATTCCCAGGAGTAAGCGCTATAGCCTGTTTCCAATACTCGGCAGCTTGGTCGAACCAAGCCTCCGCAATTTCAGAATCTCCTTGTCGAATGGCCTGTTCTCCCCGGTCGGAATAGGCGGGTAAATTCCTTCCCTGAGAACCGTACTTGAGAGTTTCCGACCTCATACGGCTCAGCAGTCAAATTCTTTTAGTATCTCATTTTTTTAATCTACCATATATAATTGAATAAGATTTCTTATGGATCTATCCCATTTTTTTCTATCGAGTTAACCAAAAGAGGTTATGAGTTTCAAACTTGAATTTTGCTTAATGATTTAATCAGTTTTATCTTTTCTCCCACCTTCCTAAAGCATAGGTATTTCCGCTATCATTAGAATTTTCTGAAAGGTAACTATCTCGGTTTCATATATAAATTTATATAGAATCTTTGAAAAAGACTTTCTTCATAAGTTCATAAGAAGGAAAAGACTTACTATCGTTGGGATCTGATGCTACACCGCTGCTCAATACCTTAGGGGATCAACTCTATTACATAAGTGGATTCCTAACTTTTATCTCATATCATGACATAAGTAAGCAGTTGTTATTGTATCGGCCCAAAATCTCGCGAATTGATCTTTACGGCGCTTCCTTTTCAATTAGACCCTTTATCCATAGAATAAAGTATCTAGGCATACCAATTTCGTCATATTTCCACTTCTATGAAGTGCATTTCTTTACTACAGCTGATAAAAATCGTTTTTTTGGACGATACATATGTAGAAAGCCTATTTTTTCTAGTATTTATTAACGGATTTGCTCTTTCTTTCCCTTTCTATAGTGGAGATAGTCGCACGTAATGACAGATCACGGCCATATTATTAAAAGCTTGTGGTAAGAATGGGTTCCGCTCTAGTGCCCGAAAATAATATTCCAAAGCTTTCGTATGTTCTCCGTTCCTTGTGTGGATAAGGCCTATGTTATAGAGTATATAACTTCGATCATAGGGATCGATTTCTAATCGCATAGCTTCATAATAATTCTGTAAAGCTTCCGCATAATTTCCTTCGGATTGAGCCGACATCCGTTACGGCCGTCGTTCGATTCAAAGAATCTCCGTTTCAGAACCGTACATGAGATTTTCATCTCATACGGCTCCTCCTTTATGTGCATAATGAGAATAATACATGGAATCCACAAAGATTGAAATGAAATAGTCTCATTATAAACTGAGTGGGGCTAGTGTTTTTACAAGAAATCTCTAGCCAACCTTCTTGTAAAAAACCTTTCCTTAACATCAAGCATGTTGGTACTAGATAAAATAAAAAACGGTGACTCCAACAATTTCTTTGTCTTCAACGCCTCTTAATTTCCAGGAATTAGTCACTTCAACAGTCTTCGATGGTTATATGGGTATCCAAAATACGAACGAGATGGATGTTTGTTGTCCCAACCATTCTTGTTAGTCCCGATCCTGATAAAGAAAAGGTATAATTTATAACAAAGGTTTCGTGTTGTTGATTCCTAGGAGTAGTGCCTCTTCCCCTATGCCCCCTATTGGTACTAGTAGCGTAGGTTTGACCTAACCCATAGGGTAACCTTTCGCTCAATACTCTAGAATCGACAATTGAAGCATCTGAGGCTGCATTAATCGGGGATACACGACAGAAGGGCTTGTTTTATTTACAAACTTCACCTTCAACAAGCGTAGATTTATTTCAATAATTTTTTTTCTTTCTATTCTGAGTGTCTTTCTCCTAAGATTGAGAGCGGTAAAATAAAAAAAGTATAACTATAAAAAAGAAAAAATTAGAAAATATATAAAAAATATAAAATTGATTTATAACTTTATAATTGATAATTGTAATTTATTATATAATTATTTATAATTTATTATAATATTTAATATTTTCTAACATATTAGAATATTAATTTATAATGACTAAATAAGAAAGAAAATAATAAATAAAAAAAAGAATCAAATCGCACCATCTCGGTAATAGGTGAATGCCTCTTTCTCTCCCGAAGTTGTCGGAATTATTCGTAATAAGATATTGGCTACAATTGAAAAGGTCTTATCAATAAAATTTCCATTTATTCCAGATCTAGACATAGGCAAAAATCCATTCTATAATTTCTTTGAATTACCCTTCGTGTTGTGAGAAAATAATCCCACAAACAAAGGGAATTGGACAGTACGAAATAACATAAAAACAGACTTATTAAAAAAGAAGACCTTCTACTCAAATTCTTTCTTTTTGACAGGAATCAATAAAAACTAAGAAATATTTGAATCCGATTATATTTCATTCAAATGTAAATATACTTCAAATGTAAATATACTAAAATGAAATATAGTAAAATATAGTAGTAAATATAGTAAAATATAGTAGTAAATATAGTAAAATATAGTAGTAAATATAGTAAAA